GCTCAATACCCAAGTAGGCTTACAAATTTGATCATGATCAAGTGCTTTTTGGATTGTCTCATGTCTTTTGATTGGTGTTTATCCCCACAACATCTCGATTTTCTTACATACAAAGTATTTACTTGTTACTAATAAAGTCTAGCCGCTGTTCTTCCTTAGATCCCTTATTTCACTCCGATAGTATCATAGATCGGGATCGATGCAGAGGAAATGAATGCATTTCTACACTATAAATAAAATTAAGTAAGTGGAATAGATAGAACATTGGATCATGCCACATCACTTATTCTATTCTACGGGATCTTACGGAGCCTGTTCATGCATGACATGATTCGGGTATGATCATAGAAAAGATTCTCCTCAAGCGAACCTGCCTATCCTCTGCTACATAGGGGGACTTACGTGGTGGTTGGATGCGGAGACACATTTGGTTATGAATTCCAACGTGGCGGATAAAATCATATATCTGCATGGCCCAATTAATAGTTCAAGTCACACACTCCCATAATCCATCCTCTCTTCGGAAAATCCACTTCAACTATTCGTATCAATTAAGAAATACAATACTTCGGAGTTGAAGAGAAGTATCCAAATAACATGTCTTATTTTTTCAATAATCCATATTTGTAGCAATGAATCCATATTTGTAGCAATGAAATAGTATTGTTCCTTCCCGATATGATATATGATCAATTACAAATATCTATGCTATGATCTGTCTTCTCTATAAAGGACCCGAAATACCTTGCTTACGTATCATTGGAAAGTGCATTAACATAAATACGGCAGTAAGAAGAGGCAATACAAAAGTGTGTAAACTATAAAAACGAGTCAAAGTGGATTGGCCCACACTAGCACTTCCACGTAATAACTCTACCAAAGGCGATCCTATTACAGGAATAGCTTCAGGTACACCTGTCACGATTTTTACTGCCCAATAACCAATTTGGTCCCGAGGTAAGGAATAACCAGTTACACCAAAAGATGCAGTCAATACAGCTAAAACCACACCTGTAACCCAAGTTAATTCGCGGGGTTTTTTAAATCCACCTGTGAGATATACACGAAATACGTGCAGGATCATCATTAGAACCATCATACTTGCTGACCATCGATGAACTGATCGAATTAACCAACCAAAATTGGCCTCAGTCATTATGTATTGAACAGAGGAAAAAGCTTCTGTAACGGTTGGACGATAGTAAAAAGTCATAGCAAAACCTGTAGCTACTTGTACTAAAAAACAAGTAAGTGTGATCCCCCCTAAACAATAAAATATGTTGACATGAGGAGGAACATATTTACTAGTTATATCATCCGCAATCGCCTGAATCTCGAGACGTTCCTCAAACCAATCATATACCTTATTGAGATAGGTAATCCAAAGGAATTCCCCCTCTGAGAACCGTATATGAGAATTTCATCTCGTACGGCTCAAGCGGAAACACACAAATACTGATTTCAACGGATATGTAATAGAAAGTTCAAAACTTCTTAGCCACTTGATTCGATTTGCCCCAAAGATACGAAGTAACAAAAATCCGGAATCTCTTCTTTGTGATGATAATGCCAAAAATATCAAGTTGGCTCATCCGTCTTTCTTTATGTTGATCGTTACAGGCCTCTTGAATCTTCTCTTCCCTATTTATTTTTTTATTTGTTATTTGATTTGTTGTTTTTTGTGCGTAATGCAGATTAACAATAGTTTTGCTATTGATAGGGATTCCCTTGTTGAGACCCTATGAATCAATTGAAACCTCAGATTCATACTAGAACCACGATGATTTAATCAAGCAAAGCCTCAAGCTAAACTCAAAGGTTCTCTGAGTAAGAACCGTTTGATGATCACTTATTCAATGAATGGATGTAATGACTCAACAAAATCTAGAGAAACATTTGTCCTTTGTTCAAACTGAAAGAAAAAAATTCGTTTGATTTAGGAAATACCTATTTGAATTTTTTTTTGAGTCCGGTTGCGAAGTCTGAATAGTAAATAGTAGGTATGAATCATAGTTCAAATATTTCTTTTCTTGATCTATTCTATATATTCCGTGCTCCAGATACTAGAATAAATATCCGACGAGGTAGAATCATCTTGATAGAGATGACAGGCCCATTTTCTGTATTATCAATAGGATCGATTATAACAAGTCACACACTCATATTCCGGAAATACCGAAACAAATAAATCTCACGGTCGAACTACCAGAATGGTCTAGAAATCCGAGTCTTTCTTAAGTTAAGTAAAGTAATTTTTTTGATTGAAAAACTAGGACTTTCTAGTTCTTATGAACCTAACTCATTGAAATTCCATCCAGTAAAACGGAAGAATTATAAATTTCCAAAATAATAGATAGGAATATCGCAAATAGAGCCATTGCGACCCCCATAAGTGGTGTAGTCCCCCAGCCCGGTGCTACTTTACCATATTCCGAATTCAATGGTTTCAATAAATTCCCTACAGTAGTTCGTCTTGGCGCAGATCTAGAACTACCCTCAACGGTTTGTGTAGCCATAAAATACTATTCATTGGTTGAGATCTGTTGACTTTGTATACCATTTCGTTGTAGTTGTAAATAAACGATCTTATCGTAGATCCATTGTGATCTTGAAATTATCTAAAAATGGAAACAGCAACCCTAGTCGCCATCTCCATATCTGGTTTACTTGTAAGCTTTACTGGGTACGCCTTATATACCGCTTTTGGGCAACCCTCTCAACAACTAAGAGATCCATTCGAAGAACACGGGGACTAGTTGAAGTAATGAGTCTCCCATATTGGGAGGCTCATTACTTCAATTGAGATAATGAAAAATTATTTCATTTTTTTAGTTTTAGTCGGAACCTTAGGCGGTTCTCGAAAAAAGATAGCGAAAAAAATTATCCCTAAAGTCGAGACTAAAAGGAATGTATAAACCAATGCTTCCATAGATTCGATCGTGGTTTACAATTATAGCTTCCACACCTATTCATTTGGGATCATTTACCATATAAAGAAAAGTAAAGAGTCAAAGAATAAATGGTGATTCAAATCAAGATTTCTCCGGTACCTTATATCAAATCAAAAAAATAGAGGCGAAAGATACCAGAGCAATGTTGTATCAGACTACTTGTCTCCTTGTAGTTGGATCCCCAAKTTTTTGAAATGCTCCAAATTCCACTTGAGCATCCAAATCTGGATCAATACCAGCAAAAACATCTCTGAACAAGGTTCTAGCACCATGCCAAATGTGTCCAAAAAAGAAGAGCAAAGCAAACGTAGCATGCCCAAAAGTGAACCAACCCCTTGGACTGCTACGAAAAACACCATCGGATTTCAAAGTAGCCCGATCTAATTCAAAAATTTCACCTAATTGGGCACGTCTAGCGTATTTTTTTACAGTAGCAGGATCACCATAACTAACTCCATTGAGTTCGCCACCATAGAACTCGACAGTTACACCTACTTGTTCAACACTATACTTTGATTCTGCCCTTCTAAAAGGAACATCGGCTCTCACAATTCCGTCTCCATCTACTAAAACTACCGGAAATGTTTCAAAAAAAGTGGGCATACGACGTACAAAAAGCTCGCGCCCTTCTTTATCTCTAAAGACGGGGTGTCCTAACCATCCAACAGCTATTCCATCCCCGTTGTCCATTGAACCTGCTCTGAATAATCCCCCTTTTGCCGGATTATTACCAATGTAATCATAAAAAGCTAATTTTTCGGGAATTTTAGACCAAGCTTCCGATAAACTCAGATTTTCGGCTAGTCCGGCGCTAACTCTTCGATATATTTCTTGCTGAAAGTATCCCTGATCCCACTGATAACGAGTGGGACCAAATAATTCGATTGGGGTAGTTGCTGAACCATACCACATAGTTCCAGCAACAACAAAAGCTGCAAAAAAAACAGCAGCGATACTACTAGAAAGTACAGTTTCAATATTTCCCATACGTAATCCTTTGTATAGACGTTGAGGCGGACGGACACTAAGATGGAATAGCCCTGCTAATATGCCCAATGTACCCGCTGCAATATGATGAGAGGCTATTCCTCCCGGAACAAAAGGATCAAAACCTTCCGCGCCCCACGCTGGATTTACAGATTGTACTTTTCCAGTTAGTCCATAAGGATCGGACACCCATATTCCAGGACCATACAAACCTGTTACATGAAATGCGCCAAAGCCAAAGCAAGCCACCCCTGAGAGAAATAAATGAATTCCAAAGATCTTGGGCAAATCCAAAGAAGGTTTTCCCGTACGCTCATCACAGAATATTTCTAGATCCCAATACACCCAATGCCAGATAGCTGCCAAGAAGCACAAGCCAGAAAACACAATATGTGCCCCTGCGACACCTTCATAACTCCAAATACCCGGATTCGTTATAGTTCCTCCTGAAATACTCCAACCACCCCACGAATTGGTTATTCCTAAACGAGTCATGAAGGGTATAACGAACATACCTTGTCTCCACATTGGATCAAGAACAGGGTCAGAGGGATCAAAAACCGCTAATTCGTATAGAGCCATCGAACCGGCCCAACCAGAAACTAGAGCTGTATGCATTATATGGACAGAAAGCAATCGACCGGGATCATTCAATACGACAGTATGAACACGATACCAAGGCAAACCCATGGAAATACCCCTTTATCAAAGATAAATAGACACTATGTCACCTTATTTTATCGCATTGGAAAGGACTATACTATGTACCTAAGTACCTAACCTTTTCAGTGGATTCTGTATGAAAAATAATTAATATTTATTCCGTTCCATTGAAAATAACGGAACAATTCTGTTCATAAGAACAAAGAGAAGCAGATCTATTCTATACCCGATAAGTACCAATACGCAATGGGAGAATTGGTACCATTTTGTGGGAACGAATGCATAGATACTTGTTTATCATTCGAACGATCGATTGCTCCGTTCGTTAAAATTTTTCTTTATTCATTCTATCTTACTCTATAAACCTTCCAATCAATCTATCTAGAAAATAGAATAAACAGAAAAAAGGATGAAGACAATAAACCCATTGTTACGTTTCCATATTAAAGTGAAGTATAGTACTTAATTTTTTTTCTTTAATTTAATGCCCGTTGGTATTCCAAAAGTACCTTTTCGGAGTCCTGGTGAGGAAGATGCAGTTTGGGTTGACGTATAGTGCGACTTGTCAGACATATTGGGTCATATGGGATTTACCCGTTCTCTCCCCCGATCGAGATATCCTCTGTTTCGCCCAAGAAATATTGTATTGAGATTGAGTGAACCATCAATCATTTGGAGCGTGAAGTACAATTAGATCAATTTATATTGGGGATCAATATTATCAATTAGAAGAATTTATGGTTGACTTGGACTGATAAAAAAAAGTCTCTAGGCTCCGTTCAGAAAATACCAAATTGGTAACAAATTGATAATATATGTACGATTACCACTTGTATCATAAACGATTCTTATACTTACTATAGGAGCGATCTCAAACTGCCAACCAATGGAGTAGTATGATGAATACATCGAATAGTTTGGAGAAGACATGAAACAAATTGAAAAAGAAGTCGTAACAAAAAAAGTGGTACTGAGATCATTTGCCCTATATGTACAAATAGAATTCGGGCAGATCTTTTCCCGGAGTAGAACAAACATGAACCTAAAAAAATGGAAAGGGCCCATTCAGGAACAATAAAATGACATCGTGATTTGAATCTCGATGAAACAATACATCAATGAGAGGTTAGTTCAATAAGTTCAGTGAATTCTTTTTTTTTTTATAGGTAAGGGAACAAAAACTCATCTTATGTTTTTTGAAAAATAGAAGAAGAAAACCCCCTTCATTAGAAAAACAAAAACCTGTTACAGAAAAAAAAAAAAAAGAAATAGAACTGGAATCGACACATTGATTCTTTTTTTCGCAATTTTTTTTTGAACCGTATGCATCCAAAGGTGCACGTACGGTTCCTAAGGGAACCAATTTTGTCCTAATCAACCGACTTCATCGAGAAAGATTACTTTTTTTAGGCCAAGAAGTTGATAGCGAGATCTCGAATCAACTTGTTGGTCTCATGGTATATCTCAGTATAGAAGATGATACTAGGGATCTTTATTTATTTATAAACTCTCCCGGCGGATGGGTAATACCAGGAATAGCCGTTTATGATACTATGCAATTTGTGCCACTCGATGTGCATACAATATGCATGGGATTAGCCGCTTCAATGGGATCTTTCATTCTGGTCGGAGGAGAAATTACCAAACGTCTAGCATTCCCTCACGCTTGGCGCCAATGAGTTTTTTTATTTGAAAAAAAAAAAGGAAGACTATGCCTTCGCCATATTGAATATGAATAATAAGTAATAATAGCATGGCACTTCGAGTTCGATATGAGCAAACCATTATTGTTTTTTTCATAACATGAGATTTTATGTCGAGATAGTAGTATGAAATAGAGGTCATTTCGGATTTGATCTTATGTGTCGGGGGTACATTTCAGCGTCACAAACCATTCTTTTTCACACCAGAATTCTCTTTCTGATATTTATGTTATGAAAGAAAAAGTACAAAAATGAAAAAAAAAAAAAGATCATTTTTTCCTTATTTGATCGTATCAGAAAGGAACTTTGGGATTGCTAAATCACAGACAAAATAAATATATAAAGCAACAGAACCATCATAGTATTTTTTTTACTCCTACGAAAGGAAGGGTGGTAAATGGATCATTCAACGATCCGGATCGGATGGATTCTATTTCTTTCTTCAATAGAATAGAAGAGAAGAAAAAGAAAAAGTAAATTCCATTGTAGAGCCGTATGCACAAAAGATGCCTGTACGGTTGTACAATTCTATTCTTTTTTCTTATATTTTTTTTATCCCTTACTTTAGCCCAATCATGCAAGATAGAAGAACCCTTCATGATGCTATATCAATATCATCAGGGTTATGATTCACCAACCTGCTAGTTCTTTTTATGAGGCACAAACAGACGAATTTATCCTGGAAGCGGAAGAACTACTGAAACTTCGCGAAACCCTCACAAAGGTTTATGTACAAAGAACGGGTAATCCTTTATGGGTTGTATCCGAAGACATGGAAAGAGATGTTTTTATGTCAGCAACAGAAGCCCAAGTTCATGGCATTGTTGATCTTGTAGCGGTCGAAAATGAAAATACTAGGGATTTCATGTAAATCCATTTCAAACCATAATTCGAATTTTCTGCGATTTGATATTGAATAGAAAAAAAAATTCATGATCATCAATCATCAGGTTAAGATCGATCTAAACCAACCCATTCCATTCTAGAATTCTATATATACATACGACATGCCAACTATTAAACAACTTATTAGAAACACAAGACAGCCAATAAGAAATGTCACGAAATCTCCCGCTCTTAGAGGATGTCCTCAGCGTCGAGGAACATGCACTAGGGTGTATGTGCGACTCGTTCAGATCATGAGTTCGAACAAATGAGACAATTTTCCAGTATCAATGACCAGTACCAATGAAAAGGATAGATAGAGAAGATCTATCATATACCTATATTGTGTTTGGAATTTATGGTTTACATTGGTGCAAATCCAATCACCTAGATTTGAGATGAAAAGCAATTCCCCATTGGGGGCAAATGGTTATCCATTAAGCGGAGGAAATGGTATTATAAGAAGCAAAAAGGTTATACTCCTATTCTTGAAAGAACGGACTAACAGGGTCAGCTACCTAGCCAACTTTCATAATTAAATGCCGTCACTGTATGGATAACTCTTATTGTGAAAAGAACTATTACTGTATAATTGATGGGTAGAGCCAAAGAGTGTGAACTATACAAGTTAACAATAACATTTGATAAAATGAAAGAAGAGGCTCCGGTGTATAGAGAGGACCTCACCGTTTAAAAAAAAAAGTAACCATAGAAACGATGGAACCCACTATTTTTTTTATTTGGTATCGTTAGAATTTCTTATTTCCAGGTGAAATGCCTGGAAGGAATAAAAAATCGTGGTTGGGGAAAGTCATAGTAGCAAAAGCCATTGGAATTTATTTTTTATATATCGGAATAATCCGTTTTGTTATTAATTGACGGGGGGTAAAGGATGACTGAAAGAAGAGAAATCAATTAGTTATTCATTAAGGTTTAATTTGATTCAATGACCAGAGTTAGACGAGGATATACAGCTCGGAAACGTCGAACAAAAATTCGTTTATTTGCATCAACCTTTATTGGGGCTCATTCAAGACTTACTCGAACGACTACTCAACAGAAAATGAGAGCTTTGGTTTCCTCTCATCGAGATAGAGGCAGGCAAAAGAGGGATTTTCGTAGTTTGTGGATCACTCGAATAAATGCAGTAATTCGTGAGAATAAGGTATTCTATAATTATAGTAGATTAATACCAAATCTGTACAAGAAGCAATTGCTTCTTAATCGTAAAATACTTGCGCAAATATCTATATCAAATAAGAATTGTCTTTACATGATTTCCAATCAGATTATCAAATAAAGGATATGATATTATAAAATAAAATACAGAAATGATTGAAATTGAAACAGAATTCCCCGGAGAATGAACTCCGGGAAGATAGAATAAAAAAAATTAAGTAAGATAAGTAGTAGGAATGAACGAACATGTTTCAATAAAAAAAAAAAAGATTTCTTCTTCCCCCATTTTTTATTTCTTATAACACAAGAAATAAATCGGGATTCTAGGCCTTTTGAACAAAACATCAATCTGAGCTTGAGTTCCGATTGGAGTTTTGAGTCAATTGAGGAGTATGTTTATTTATTTCTGGTTCTAGGACCAGTAGTTCTGGGGATCGACTCGGCTCTCTCAAATTGTTTCTCATTATTAAGAAAAGGTAACAAAGATAAAATACGAGCTTGTTTTATAGCAATAGTAATTAATCGTTGTTGTTTCAAGGTCAATTTATTCACCCGTCTAGATAATATTTTTCCTTGTTCACTAATAAATCGACTAATTAAACTCATGTTTCTATAATCGATTCGATCCCCCGATCCAATTGGGGACAAACGCCTACGAAGGGATCGCTTGTATTTACGAAAAGGTTGCTTGGATTTATCCATGGTTTATTCCTTATCTCTAAAATTCTATTTCTTTATTCATTTCAGATCTGACCGAAATAGGCTTTGATTCGCATCGTTTATATTATACATATCATATATAATACATATCATATGTATGTATATATATATATGTATGAAAATGAAATCGGGTTTGATTTGTATTGTATATATTATGTATATTAATATGTTAAGTTAAATATGTTAACCTAAATATGTTAAGTTCTTCCTCTTCCTGTTCCTTGGAAAGATCGCGCACACGTTCCGTTCCATCTATTTCTTTATTTCCCCATGAATCGTATGCTTGTGACAATAGCGACAAAATTTTCTCAATTCTAATCGACTGGATGTATTGTGTCGATTCTTTTGAGTAATATATCTAGAAATACCCGGCGATTCTTTATTGACACCATTTCGGACACAACTGGTACATTCCAAAATAACTCTGACTCTGACATCTTTACCCTTGGCCATGAACCCCCTTTTGATTTTGGATCGACTTAACTTCTTCTATTTTCGACCCGAACTGAAGAAGAATAAAAGAACAAAAAAATCAATAAGAAAATCAATAGAAATTACTAACTTGAAATTCAATTTTAATTTCTAAAGATTTCGTTGTGTTGTATGTGTTGTAATTATATAATTACAATTAATATTAATAGAGTAATAGTAATAATTAATAATAAAGTAATAATTAAGTAATACAATTTCTTTCTAACTATCAATTATTCCTATCTTAAATCCCAATATTTCATTTAAGTATCTTCTTTCTATGCTATGATTTCGTGGATTCTGCCCTAGATCTGGATACACATTTCCATTTCTGTTCCCCAAAATTCGATCTTAGATTCACCAGATTTTTGTCGAGGTTCAATACACTTTTTCTTTTTCTTTCCTTCCTATCCTCCTCCTATACTAAAGAACTGAAAAAAAAAAAAAGGAAGGGGCGAAATTTTAGTCACGTCACGTAGAATCGTATCCCTAATTTTCTTCATTTCTTCGCATATTAATAACTAGAATGAAAAAAAAGGGAATGACAAGGCATCTGGGAATAAACGATTAATTTCTATCAATAGACCTGCTAAAGACCCAAACCATAGAGTAGTTAGCACAGGTGCCACGGAGAGATATGTTTTTATATCTCGCATTGAAAATCCTCCTTCTTTATTGTAATACATATATGTATGGTCAGATGTTGTAGTTCAAGATCATTTGTATTTTTTTTTTACTTTACGCGGAATTCCTAACTAAAATAGATATGTACAATGAACCGATAGATGAGATTTTCCTGTCCCTAAAAAAGAAAAAGATGACCCCTTCTTCCTGAGCATTTCCGATAAATTTTTATTCTTTTTTTTATACGATACGCCGATAAGATAAATTTTCATTTTTTTTATACGTTAGGTTTCAGATATATAAAATAATTTTATTATATGAAACCAAAAAGAAGAAGTGACAAGAAAATTCTATATAGATAGAGGGGAAAATAACAATGTGGAAAACAAGACAGGGATTTTGTACAATGACACTGTACAAGAACTTTAAAAAGGGATGTAGCGCAGCTTGGTAGCGCGTTTGTTTTGGGTACAAAATGTCACGGGTTCAAATCCTGTCATCCCTACCTATTACTTCTCTTATGGGCAGTAACGAGGGATTAATTAAGATCGATTGAAATTGGACATAATCTTTCATTTTTGCATGCTATACGTATGCAAGATATGTTTGGGGGTAAAAAAACCTTTTCTTTACACTACAGTCGTATCTCCTGTAATAAGAAAGCGCTCTTAGTTCAGTTCGGTAGAACGCGGGTCTCCAAAACCCGATGTCGTAGGTTCAAATCCTGCAGAGCGTGATTCCGTTTATGTTATGTCGAATCACAATAAAAAAACTTAACAAAAAAAAGTTTAATTGAAACTTGAATTTGACCTCCCGCAGGGAGGAGGTCAATCAAAAAAAAAAAAGAAATGTTACTCAATCAAAGGTCCAACTGATCACCACGTCTGTATTGTAAATATGCAGTTACGAATAATCCTGCCAAAGTAATAGGAATTAGACCTAAGACGATTCCAAATAGAAAAACTTCAATCATTTCGGTTTTTTGAGGGGATAAAAAGATGGGTAAGATCTATCCCTAAATATTAATCTGAATTATCCGTGAATCTCAATAACCAAGAATTGGCAATTGATGTGGAAAGGAACCTGGAACACCTGGAATCTCAGAGAAATATTCATTTTTATGAATTGTTCATTCAATTCATTTCAAATAAGTCGTATCTTATTCAAACCAATCAATAGAGCTGGGGTTATAGTTAAAGCAGCCAGTAGAAAACCGAAATAACTAGTTATAGTAGGCATGAAAGAGCTAAATTAGATATGTTCTTTTGTTACATATGTTGATAAAACACTTACCTAAGTTTCAATTTTTCCCAGATACAACAGTAACGGTAAGAAAAAACCAATTGACAGGATTAGTTTAGTTCAATTGAAAGTTCTTGATTCATCAGCTGTGACATCGATCGGTCCTGTGATTCCGAATCGACAGATTCATTGTGCAATTCGTGAGTTGAGTAAAGTAATAGTAATAAGAACTGTGTCGTGTAACTTCATTCAAAAATGAAATTATATTTAAGTAATTTTGGAATAAAATAAAAAAAAATTGGATTTGAAAAGAACTTCAATTTTGATCATTTCTTTTCTTTTTCAATAAAAAGGATCTAATCCATTTGGGGGCGAACGCCCTGATATTACCTTTTACTTATTTTTTTTAACTCATTGGATTCAGTACATTAATAGGTTGGTTAATTGCCCATAATATCTCGAATGAGAAGAAAAAAAGTGCCCTACGCGAAACGATCTATCAAAAAAATAAAACCTTTACTTTCATTTTTATTCTTTTGGGGGGGTCCAACTCGATTCAAAGACGAACAACTTCCATTATCCTTTTAGGTTCTATATTCTGTCTTTCCATATCATGGAGTTCCATACTTGTAGTTCGGTCAAGAAAGAACCTTTGTTTTGCATCTAATGCAACCGTTGTTGCATCACGAATATTGATTGTTCCAACTATGTTCTCTTTCTTTCATTAAATATTATCTATTCTTGTATTTTGTATTTATTATAGTATATTTATTGTACGTTGTACGACCAACCAATTACTTGAAATGAAATGAAAGATTCGAACAAAAAAAACTTTTAACCAAAAAAAGAGTTTATAGATTTCGCATATAATTGAAATGTGTGAATATGATAATATCTTTCATGAATTATTAGAACCCATTGATTCACACTTTTCCAAGATCTTTACTTTCTATTACGAAGCCAATAATGGAAACACCTTATAAGGAATTTGAGGAATTTTCTATTGATCTATTGAATAACATACAGTTATGCATAGACAAGGAACAAAAAAAGAAGAAAAGAATTATGTAGTATT